GTTTCTATCTACTATTATCTAAAAATAATTAAGTTATTAATGACTGGACGAAACCAAGAAATAACTCCTCACGTGCGAAATTATAGAAGGTCTGCTGTAAGATCAAACAATTCCATCGAATTGAGTATGATTATATGTGTGATAGCATCTACTATACCAGGAATATCAATGAACCCCATTATTGAAATTGCTCAGGATACCCTTTTTTAGCTTCTAAAATCCATTTCTTACTTGAATTCTTATCTTACTAACTGGAATTAAAAAATTTAGTAGATATGTTCCACCCAAACACCCAATAAAGGGAATGGGCTAAGGTTATGAACTTATAATCTGATGATCGAATCGATTCCATGATTATAAGTTCATTCCATTTAGGATTAGGAGTATGTTTTTTACATATATCTCTGGGACTCCATATCAACCCTTTTGGTTTGGCGTCTATTGAATCGAGAAATTTTATTGATTTATTGATAGAATATTTAAGGGATCTATCTTTCGGATAATTCAACTTGAATCAATTGGATGTCCGAGTCGGGACTATATGACATGACGATCAATAAAAATACTCTAAAACTTCACCTTTGTCATATATTCCATACATAAGATAAGACTAGATAGATATCATATTCATAGAATATAATTCACTTTGAAGATGCCTTGGTGGTGAAATGGTAGACACGCGAGACTCAAAATCTCGTGCTAAATAGCGTGGAGGTTCGAGTCCTCTTCAAGGCATAATATTGAGATCTCTTATTGAATAGGAATAAGTTCGCCAGCAGATCACGAAGTTTTGGTTATCTTATCTATCTAATGAATGGAGAGTCCATTTTGGGGATTGGTGACTTACCCATTAAATGACTTTGACACTGGACATCCCAAAAAGGGGTACTGTACTTTGGGGTCGGGTGAATTCCATAATAGACGCCTAACCTTCTTTCTACTTTCCGGACAGGACCTATCCGAAAAGAAAGAAACTTCTGTACTTATTGGTCGTGAATATCTGAATAGGACAAACCATCCCGTGGATCTCTTTGTTTGCTTCAGAACAATTAGAGTCAGGCTCGGTCAACGGGAATCTGTATTATCATTATCTATATTAGGGGTAGGGGATCCTCTCAATTGAAAGATCCCCATATCGACTTGAGATGACGAGAAAGAAAGTATCTATTTTAGTTAGTTATTCCGTTAAACCAATCATTCGTTATTGGAAGAGATAGTAACAACCATCTCCTCCGGGAAAAGCCATCTTTTTCTCAACAATGTCTTTGTAATTTGAGCCAATAGGGTTCCATTAGATAGGAACAGATTTGATAAATATTGATAACTCTCGGATAGAGTATTAGAACGAAACAATCCATTTGATAATGAACTATTGGTTCTAAACTGTCTCTGTCGATCAATCAACAATTCGAAATTCTGTTCTGGCATATTCTTCCTAAACCAGCGTTTATTTAGATATTTCCAATAAATTTTTTTTGTTTGGCAAGTCAAAAGTATATTTGACATCTCCTCATCTGGAACCAATTCTCGACGTGAAAACACAGATACAAAAGGATCATCTTGGAATAGCAAAAAGAGTGGATCCGTGGGGTCCCAAATGAATTGGCTTATTCGAAAAACGCCTTGTTCTTTGGAAGATCTATTTTGTGTCTGGTACTCCATGGTTCCATCCTGCAAGAACTCCGAATCATTCTCTTGAAGCTCACCCTCTTCATCATAAATGATCTGCTTGTCCCAAAATGACCTTTCCCAATAGGGAAATCCGAATTCATTGGACCTTTCGATACAATCATTAAATAGAAAGTCCCAAGGGCGCCACATTCTAGGAGCCCAAACTATGTGATTGAATAAATCCTCCTCTAGCGGGTCGAGGACTCCTTCCCCTTCTTCGAACCCCGATTCATATTTTTGATAGAGAAATCTATGATCACGGATAGAACGATATCCATTTTGAATCATATTTATGGGATTCCTTGGTTCGGGCCTAAGAAGGAATGTTACTCCATCATTATCAAACGGACTTCCTGTCTGTGAGGATCCCAGCAGAGCACCTTCTACTTCTAATAGGCCATGAACTAGATCAGAATCATTATAAAGGAGTCTATAAGAAGTGATACCATCATTTTTTTCATTCGGTCCGGTTAGAGACCAAAGGTTTTGAGCGACGGATCCGGCAGAACAACTCAAAAGATAAAGAAGTATCGTTAATTTCTTCATGCTGGTTCCAAGTTCGAAGTACCATTTGTACAAATCAGAATCCCCCCCGTTACATGAATTCTTCTTCATATAGATAGATATAGGATCTACGGAAAAATTAGTTAGAAGTAGATTTTGTGAAACAGCCCTTCCTATCTGATAGAAAAGTATACCATGATCCTGAACCGATCTTATCTGAGATCTAAAATCCCAAGTTTGTCTATGAAGAGCGAATCTAATTATATTAGTGTCTATAATGGATTTTTTTTGTATAATACTAATCGATAGCGCCTCATTGGTAAGTGCTACAAGATCTCGTACATTAGAACCCAGAGTTATGGACCCGAATCCATTAGTATGGAACATTTGCTTTTCCAAGTGAAAACCGCGCGTACGAGCAAGACTGAAAAAGTGCTTTCTTTGTTGTGGAATAAGGAGCCTTCGTATTTTAATACACGTATTTAATTTATTCGGAGCTATTAGAGCGGGATCCACTTTTTGGGGAATATGGGTCGAAGCAAGAACAAGAATATTTCTAGTAGAAGATTTTTCAGAATCCATGGAAAGAGAGTTCACTAATAGAGCCAGGGATAAGTCATTCGACTCATTCCCATCCAGATCATGAATGTTCGGAATCCAAATTATGCAAGGAGACATTGCTTTTGCTAATTCGAATTGAAGCGTGAGAAAAAATCGGTCTATTTCCGGTATGATATCCTCAGGTATCGGATCCTGCATACTAAAAAACTCCAAATGCGTATCATAGTTACGGTCGAGATAGTCGCTATCATACCTATCCAAATTATAGCAACTATCCTCGTTCCTAGGTAAAAGACTGTAAATGGTACCCTCTCTATCATCAAAAAGATCATCGTCATCATCATCAAAAAGATCATTAACATCAAAACCTTTAGGATAGTTATCCAGGAACTTGTTTAGAGATACTGTAATGAAAGGAACATAGGAGTTTGTCGCTAGATATTTGACCAAATAGGATCGTCCAGTTCCTATAGAACCTATCACTAAAATACCCCTAGGAGGGGATAGGGCTAAGCGGAGCGAAAAGGGTTTTCCATGAGATGGGAAATCCAAACTATTAGCCCCACACGGGGTTTCGATTGTCTGATAATGAGCGAGGAATATCCGTCTTTCGGCTAAGCAGGATGTATTGAACTCATAATTTAGTAGATACTTTTTATGAATGTCAATTAAATTTCGTAAGTAAATTGTTCCCGGTTGCTCAATCATTTGATAACCAGAGTTATTCTTTGATAAACGATCACTATTAGTCAGACTCAATAAAATTTGATCAATCCTTTTTTCTGTCGTTAAGGTAGAGAACTGAACCATAAATTCCCTTTCTTTATCAGAAACGAAATCACTGCTCAAGATCCAGGATTCTATTTTATCATCAATCCAATCACTATTCACGTCTTTTCTTTTTCTTATCAAGGTATAGATCGCTTTACTTGTATGACTTAAATATCTAGTATTTCTCAAAAACGCGATTCGATTGATGGGATTTGGTAGAATCCTTATGAGATCGATGAAATTCAAATCTTTCTTCTTCGAACGTATGGATTTGACCCCATAAGCGGGACCACCATCCCTTAGCATGTTGCCAGCAGAAGCCGAACCTCGTCTTTCTTCTAGAAAATTTCCTAATTGTTGCAGAGCAACGAGAAACATATCCTTTAACCTGAAAGAATTCAGTTCTGATATAGGATACCTATCCAGAAGTTTTTCCAACTCAATCATGTATGATGGAATCATCAAAGATTTGACTTCTTCGAACTCTGTCTGTAACTTATTAGAGAATCGAGAAACAAAGAAAAGATGTGTATGAACGAGATATCCGGTAACAAGAAGAAGGATAAGGATTAAAACAAGGAACTCGCTCAGATGTGTCGATATCAATGGTGACTTATTATTTTGTTCCAAAATATCTTCGCACACGTGCACAAGAAAATGATGTAAACACTTACTCGAAATCTCACTTATAGGATTCCGTTGTGAAAGACACAATTTTTCCCGAAGAATTCTCTTGGATCCATCCCTAATATCATGAAAAATGGATACAAATTCTTGAAATTTAGGACTCCTCCTTAGTATCGCCGATAGGTCTGAAAAAATATCTAAAAATATTAAATTTAGATATTCGTGTCCGGTCCGGGTAAGGAACAATTGTATTATATATGGTTGGAATCGCTTCAATTTTGAGAGAGTTGAAAAAACACCATTTCTTTGATAGTTTCTATACATCGGACCTTTTTCAAAGCATTTTGTTAAAGAAGGACTGTGTTTTTTCCTCTTTTCGGATGGTAAATATTTCTCAGAATATGGAGTATGAATCAAACCCATGTTTGAATCGAAATTGAGATACTCATGCAAGTTCTTCCCTTCTGAATCAGGAAGATTGATATCTGAACGAGGTTGACAATAAGTTCTTTCAAAATTGACTACTTCTTCCTCTGTTAGAGGTGTTCCAGAAATGTCTGCAATCGAGTAACTAGCTCTACGAATGAACGGATCGGATCGATTTGGAAAAAGGAAAGATTTGTACAAGTTATATCCGTCATCACCACTTTGCGGAAAATCCTTAGGTATCAATATGTTAGATACCAGTAACTCGATTGGTGAAATAGTCTCTCTGTCCAAAAAAGCATGTTTTTTGTTACCGCCGAATGGTTTGTTTCGAATGAACAATAAATTGAGGAATTGTGCATACGTAAAATCATAATTACAGGACCTTTCCACATAAAAAGAGAATCTTTTGTTACAATCGAAACCGAAGTTATATTGATTATTAAAATTAAAGAATCGAAGTCGATTTGCTTTATAAAAAGAGGATATCAATGAACTTCTATGAAATGGTTTCACGGGATTCAGCCAATTGTCTTGATCGTGGGATATCATTGAGAAATAGGAATCCATGTTATAAAAAGATTTCCTGCGCTTCTTTCTAGTATGGAATGACATCCAATTTTGTATCTTATTGAACAAAAATGGTGATATTGTTCCTTCATTGAAGGATAATTTTGATTTTTTAGAAGTATAAAAGTCATCCAATAAGAAGGGTTTCCTTTTTTTCAAATGAACGATTTGAAGACCTATTGATTCTAACAACTGATTCCCGAGTGGATCATTCGGACGTTTCAATTCATACATGTGGATCTGGGACCTATGAACGGGGATATTACCGAAACTCACAAAGAAAAAAGGAAGTGAGTTAGACAAAAATGGAAGAAACTTGGACAAAAAGAAATAAAGTGAGTTAGACAAAAATGGAAGAAACTTGGACAAATCTTTTTTGTCAATAACCTCAGACCAATCAATCGAATATGCATTCATATGTAATCGATCGAACACTACTTGAAATCGATCGAACACTACTTGAAAACGGCTATTCTGCTCAGAAATGAAATGGTCCAAATGTTCCTGGAAATTCTTACTCCCATTGGACCATTTGTATTTATATGCATTTGGATCCTTATTCATAGATCTCTCGGTTTGATAAATCAAAATAAGAGGATCAAACCATTTCTTCTCGTTTTTTTTACAATTTGAGAAATGTTGGTTGATCGTGTATTTCCTTGTAGGTCTATGATTAAGAATATTTTTTCCTATTTGATACCTTTGAATTACATATTCCGAGTTGCGATGGAATTGATTCCATAGGTTTTTTATGTATCCATAGGTATTGTTTGGATAAAAAGATTCATTATCTTCGTAAAAAAGAGGAGGTATAACCAATAAAGATTTCTTTTTTGATTTATCCCTGGCCTTCACTAACCCATTTACGAATTGTTTTTGATCCAATCCGTACGAATCAATAGAAAAATAAAATCCCTTATCATACACCAGATCCGACTTAGTTATTGATAGATTGGATAGATTTGCAGAAAATCCATTATGATACACCAGATCCGGCTTAGTTATTGATAGATTGAATAGATTTGCCATTTCTTGAACTTCTGATTCAAAATCGTGGTGTAACAAGTATCCCCCCCTATTCCGGTCATGGAATAGATGAAATAAGCCCCAAAGTCTATTTTTGTTCAAGAATGAATCGGAACTATAAAGCTCATCTTTCGCAACCCCATCACATCCTGGATCGGATGAAATAGGATGAATTGAGACAGTATTTTGTAAATACATAATTATCTTGACTATATTGGCTATTTCTTTATTTTCCGATTGCCTCAAAAGAACAAAAGAAACATCTTCTTCTTTCTTAAATAATCTCTCAGTAGGATTCAAATCCAGCTGAAGTTCTGACCATCTGTCAGAGAAAAAAGACCGGCCGGCTCTTGTAGGATTCCCAAGAAATTCTTTGATTTCTTTTGGAAACAAATGATTATTCATCCGCATCCGCATATGATATTTCGAATCCTCGGATTGATCAGAAGATCTTTTCCATTGACTAGAATCCCTTACTTGAATAAAACTAGGTCTCTCAGAGATCTTTTTTCCTTTTGAACGATACAGGAGCGGAACAATCAACTTATTGATATTGAACGAATATTTTGAGTCGTCCATTGTATCATTGCTCGGTCCAATCGAATTCATTGGTATAGGAAGAAGCCCTGTCAAATAGACATTTTTTCTTTCGATCATCTTTCGATTGTTAATACGATACATAAGGATCGCTACTACAAAAAATACTATATTCTTGATCGTGAAATATCGATTGCCTTTGCGTGAAAGTACGATACTCCAAATTCGGAAGTCTAAGAGTTTTATCAAACTCTCTTGGTGAAAAAAAATGTGAATAAAGGATACCGCTGAATTGAATTCAGTCCACGAATCTAAGAAATGGGGAGAATTCTTGCTCTCTCTAAATATCTCTCTCAATTCTAAAATCCAGAATTTGAACAGATGTTCCTTCATTTTACTACTCCTATTTACCATTTTACTACTCGTATGTACCATTTTACTACTCCTATATTAAAATATTTAATTGATTTATCCAAAAGATTTCACTTCAATTGATTTTGGTTATTTATGAGGTACTAGGATTCCCACGAAGCATCCATGGCTGAATGGTTAAAGCGCCCAACTCATAATTGGCGAAGTCGTAGGTTCAATTCCTACTGGATGCACGCCAATAGAACCGTACCTCCCATAAAGTCTATTTTTGTTCAAGAATGAATCAACCCGAACTGTAATGTTAAGCTCATCTTTCGCAACCCTATCACATCCTGGATCGGATGAAATAGGATGAATTGAGACAGTATTTTGTAAATACATAATTATCTTGACTATATTGGCTATTTCTTTATTTTCCAATCGCCTCGAAAGAAC